AGCCTTACCGCGCCTAAAAGAGAGGAGTTCCAAGGGATTAAGGAGAATAGGGCACTTTGCCTGAGAGGCTTCCAGAGCTAGTTTTAAGGAGTGTAGGCTTGCTTCGCATAGGCTACACAAGCCAGGGGAGGAAGGGTTCCGGGATACCTCGATGCGAAGCCCTTTTTAGTAGATTTAATCATTAGCAACCTCCTTCTTATCGATCGTCAAAAACATATGCTTGATCAGCTTCCCTAGTGGTATTGCCCTGTAACTGCCAAGCATATACCTTTCCTAACTTCACAGCTGCTCCCTCAATGCACAGCTATGCAGAGCGAAGGAAGATTCGGGTAAACCAGGAGAATCCGGTGGTCTCTGGGCAAGAGCAGCAAACGCAATTGCAGCAGGTTAGGATGCGCCGGGCGCCCTACGAAACTAGACAGCTTCAATGTGATTTTAGTGACTGTTCTGCAATTTTTGCATTTAGTAACTGGATTCCCTTGACCTTCGCGCTGGCGGAGATAGTGGTTGTAGTGTGGACGACAGCTTCAGTTTCCTTGGCCACCATCTTATTCTTCGGGGCTTTGCATTTCTTGAGGCATGAGGAGGATTTGTTCAGTGGAGGGAAATACTCAACAGTAAATGGCCCAACAGTCACCAGGTTAGCCGGCAGACTACCGAAAGTGATGGGAGTGGCAGGGGCTTTGCCAACCAACATTAGGGCTTCTGGATAAGCGGTCCGAAAGTGACTCGTGATGAAACCCCCAGAGACTTCGGGGTGACAGGGCGGAAAGCGGCAATGCTGGCAGTCGACATGATCGTAGCTGTAGAAAACAATCACGGACTTAGTGCTCGCCACCAAATTTTATGAAGACTGAGGTCTTAAAGATGGGAGGAGAGACTGGTCCCACCGGGCGTGCCAGAGATTGTGGAACCGCGAAAACTCCCGAGGAGAAGGGTGAACTCTCTTCAAGCACATTTAGACTATTTGGCCAACTGGAGTTTGATTGAGTGAATATTCATTAAAAAAGGAATTTGGCTTAATGAATATATTCGTAAGCTATGCCTTTTAGATAATCTATTCGTTACCATATTCACCATATACGAAGTCTAAGGAATATTCATCTACTTGATATTTTGAAAATAGGTTGGAGACACAGGCATCTCCCTTGTAGACTTAAATAATAATGAGCAGGGGTGAGTTGGTGCCTTAATACAAAAAGATTTTTTGGGAGTTTACCATATACTCCTTCGTTATACTTTCTTTCAGTTAGTTATATATTCATCTGCCCTTACGTTTTTCATCAGTTAGCACGCTTTAAACATAAACATAGAAAGGGCTTTTCTTCGCTTGCCCGTCTTCTTTTGATCTTGCTTACCTGTCCGTAGCTTCCTACCCCTTCGGAATGCGAGCCAGCCGGACCGGATCACGCACATTCGGCCTTCGTGACCGCGTTTTTCATAGAAAGCATACGGCGGTGTCAAGGAAGCTTATTCATTACTTCCTGTTTCTATATCCTTAACGCGATCCGGGTTCCCTCGTATCATTCCTTCTTTCCATAGACATCTACTATATAAAATAAAAGGGATGAGAGGGCGGATCTTATTTGTCGCACATATTTTTCGTTCTTTTCTCTGGCTAAAATCATTCGTTTAGCTAAACGAATTGATCGGTCAGTGTTTAAGAGCATAGTTTCACCTATGCGCGATGAAGGATCTGTTGTGTCTATCGTTTTTGAGATTAAGGAAAAATTCCGATCTCTCATCGCTCCGCACCTTACGATAAAGAGTTCCGACATACTACTCTCTTATGAGACCGGGGGAACTTCAATACTTTGAGAGTAGAGTTAGGCCTTTTATTCTGCTGTACCTGGGCATGAGTATGAGTAGACTGCTTTCCTTATCTCTATTCGGTACATTTTCGTGTCTAAGATAGAAGGGAGTATATCATCACCTGTCCCATTTGAAAGAAAGTTATTCCAATAGAATAGTCAATGAGCAGGAAGAGGTTTAGAAAGTTGATTCAAGCAAGAAAGGCAAGTACATTGACTTGGCTACGAGAGGGCTATGATTCCCATCGAGAAAGAAGAGAAAGGAGACTTCAAAAGTTAAGGGACTTTAGAATGGAACAAAAAAGAGGGAGACTCAAACGTCTTCCAAAAAGAGATGCAGCTATGTTGAAAAGAAAATTCTCTCGTTTGCAAACATATCTGGGCGGGATTAAATATATGACAGGGTTACCCCATATTGTAATCATCGTCGATCAGCAAGAAGAATATACGGGCCTACGAGAGTGTATCACTTCTCTAAAACCCTTCTTAGATAAAAACAAGACGGAAGACGAAGACGAAGAAGTCATAGTCGGCTCTAAGAGTAGAGTACAGCTACTCTTCTTATTCTCTGGCATTTTAAATAAAAGGGGATTTACAGTATATAAAAGCAAAGAAAGAGGCGCCTTCTAGTCCTACTGCTTTTGCTTTCCCCTGCTTCCGTTCAGTTATTACTTGGGTCATTAGTGGCATTAGTTTGAAAATGCATATCATATGTAAATGAAAAAGAAATTGTTAGAGCCTTGAGGCCTAAGGATTTTGGAAAGAAGTTACTTTCCCATGCAGTCCTTTGCTTCAGTTGAATGTGGGGAGAGTTCAGTTCCTCACCTTAACCTTAGGTCAAGAAGTTCCGTCGCCTTCCTTACTATGATTAGTATTCATCCCATCTCGAGTTCTGTTATTTACTAGATTCTCATGTCCGCACAAGGAAGCATCAAATTGTCTGCTGCTTCGATATCGATAGAAAGTCCTCTCTCTCTTCTCTCTGAAACTCCCTCTCTTAAAGCATCAAAAGACGATTACCAGTGGTCTAAGCTCCACCATACCAGAAAAGGTTTCAGTGCAGTTCCTATTGAGTCAGATCAGGGATTCTTTTTCAAATTCATAACATCTGTCCTTGTCCTTAAATCCCATTCGTACCTTCTTATTATAGGATTCATCTGATTAACTTGAAAACAACTTATTCTTCTTAACTGTGCACAACCCCTTCTGATTCCACTTGCAAACGAGACCTCCGAACCAGGGGATTTGCCCACTGCTCTTCCTCGACGTCCCACAGCGCATTCTGTAACAACCGATTCTTATTAATTTCCTGAACCACCACCACCGCTTACGGCTATTTGAACAATGGATATAACACCAACTGCGGTTACGTGGAAAAGACCATCAACAGCGGCACCGGCTACTCGAACAGTAAGAGCAGATAGGCCAACTGCGTCTGATTGAACAGCGCAAAGGCAAACAACGGATATTCTAACAACACCGGGTAAGCATTCCGTTAGCCTTCAACTATTTGTCCACTAAACCTGACCTGACACCAGAAAGCCTAAACCTTACTCCTAGTAGCCCACTCACTCCCTTTGGGGTTAAAGAAGAGTTCGTCACTAAATCAATTGCTAAATAACTTCCTTCCAATCCTTTCCCAGCGTCGCTAACGTAAACCTTGTCCTCCAATCCCCTTCCCTCCTAGTCCCTTCCGACCTACCTTTATAATCAAAACGAGAGATCCAGTGCTCTAAGCTAGTGAATAGGAGACTAGTGCCTGACTTCCCGGACATGTGGACATGAAAAAGAAATGGATCGAGGAATATTCAAATTAGCATGAAAGTCCTACTTTAGATGATACGCCTCGCTGAGCTCTCTCTTGGGCTGTGAAAGCGGTGCGAAATAAGTTGGGCTACCTTGCCTTGAGAGCTTCCCCGGTTACTGAGTCTGTGATTTCATTGTAAGTATTTGCTTCCGAAATGCTCTTTCATGATTGTATGTACACAAGTTCTCGCGCATAAGCATAGCCATATGATGAGTTGAAAGCTTCAGAGGTGGGGAAACCCCTCTATAGTCTAGGAGCATATTCCCACTCTTTTCTGTGTTAATTCAATGCTTTGCTTGTGGATTGGAAATGCGGTAAGGTCCAGCCCCTGACTCTTAGATAGATATCAGCATAGCTTCGTAATGAAACTTCTCGCACATCTGCTCTGAAAGCGAGAGCTTGAGATGCATCCGTTCTGAAAGTGATCTTTCCGAATCAAGATATAGAATATGGGCAACCTTCTTCCCGGGAGAAAAAAGATTTGATTCATGTCTCTGCAGCTGTATCTAGTGTGTCACGCTGGGAATTGATAAACGACTTTCTATCTCCGTTGAAGTGAAAGCTTACTTGATCGATGTATGGGATATACCTGAAAGGGCAGTGCCACAAGGGGTTCCAAACCTGCTACGCTTGTCCTAATCAAGCCAAGACTTTATGCTCTGCTCTGCGCGCTAGACTTTTGCTTTTTACCCGATCCCGGCATAGCGCTTTGCTTTCGGTTCTTCGGAGGAAACCTTACCAGACCACCACCCGACTTCGTTGCTTGTGTGCTTGGACATACATAGCCGAACAGGGCCTACAGAAGTCAACCTTTCTAAATGCACACGCTTTACTGTGCGGACGGAAAGCCCTCGATTAATGCCATGGCTAGAATACTTCGAAGACGAATAATGCTATGGCAAACCCTACTTATCTTTTTTCTGTCTCCCACCCCCCTAAAAAGAGGGGTTCCACCGTCAACCTAAGTTAACTCTTTTTGGTACCCCAACTCAAAAGTTATTGTGTACTTCTTGTGTTTACAGCAAGATCTCTATCTAAGTAAGAGCATCAAAACTTGCACAAGCCCAGAAGTCACTTTTGGATCTCTTTCGGAAAAAATAGGGGAATTGAGACCGAAAGAGGTTATTATGGGCATCTTCGATGAGAAGAGCCTTGACTTTTTATTCTATTAGTAAAGTAAAGCGCTAGCACTCCTATAGAGTAAGGCTCTCTTCTGGATAGCTGCGAAGCCTTCAATGTTAGTCTAGAGACTTTGCTTTCCGTTCGCTGAACAACCTCCCTGTTGCAACACTTTACTATGCTTCAAAGGACGAACTTCACCTATTTTTGAGCGGCGATCCGAAAATCAATTTCTTTCTCACTCCCCTCTATCAGAAAAGGAGGCTTGGCTCTAAAATGGTAGTAAGGCAAGCTGTATGTATTTAGGTAGAAGTAGACCTCTGGGACTTTAAGGGATAGGGCAGGTTTGGAACCCTAACCCAGACCTGGAAGGGAACTATATCCTTAATCCAGGTCAGACTATCACACACGAGACTCGCCTGGGCTCTCATCGAGACCAACTCACTTCTCTCTCCTTAACGTCTAGTACCATTGCCCTGCCACTCTGCCTGTTTTCTTGTGGCCGGGTCGGGTCATTCTTCACTCCTGTTACAAGGTAGCCGTAGAGGCTTCGCATACTGAGGCTTGTGTAGCCTATGCGAAGCAAGCCGGAACTCCTTCCAGTTAGTTCCACTTCTGGAGCGAAGCTGAGCACTCGGGGCATAAGGGCCTGCGGTGATTATTAACATGCGCTTTTCTAGCCCATATCTTTTCACCTCCGGTCACATGAGCTTTCGAGAGCCCGGTCCGGATCTAAACGATTTGTTATCTATGTCTCATGTCTTTCAGCTCCGCGGGATCCAGAGAAAGACAGACCTACCTACCAGTTCTAAGTGGCAAGATCAATCAAACAAAATAGGCTCAAGAGAAGAACCACTTTTCTTCTTCTTATATATCCTATCGTATACATTGTAATATAACCCTATTTTCAAATCAGAAAGTACCCTCTCTTTAGGTAGTCCTGCACATTTTAGGTTATCCAAAAAGAATACTAATGTGAAACCTCCACAAAGAAAAAGCTCCTTGGACTTCCCTATCCGTATGGCCGGCCAATCCATGACAACCCCACAACAAAGAGTCAAATGCCAAGCCCTTTCTCTATTAAAGCAACAAGCATGCGCTCAAAATACCTCAAAAACCCCAACTTTGTTTGTGTACTGGAACTGCTACCACTTCCTTAGAACAGCACTAACTTACCGCTCTCTACTATAATATAAGAAAATCAAAGAAAGAGAATAGCTCCATAATAGAAAACTGCCATGAATTACACACACGCAAGTAGTGGCTCGGCTCGGGTGAGTAATGTGGTTCGCTCGGCTCGCAGCGGACTTGTTCTAGTGGAAAGACATTTCTCTCTGGGAAAAACACATAAAATTTGTTCGCTAGAGCTCATCACTGAAGAATGGTGGCTTGACTTTTTGGAATTAGAGAAGAACTTCTTCGCGTGGGCAGCGTACGTACAAGGCTGTTCGGACCCCCTCCCTCTTGTATGAGGTGCGCTGCCATCGTCTCTTTCTCCTTTGCCAGGTTACGTGGCATGGATTCGTCGATTGACGAATCGGATCTTGGCTTGCTGTCCTGCCGACGAACTAGTCTAGAAGTAGAAAGGGAAGGCAATAGAAACAGGTCCCCCTTCCTCCCTCTGTTTGTCTTCTTCTCGCCGCTTTTCTCGTCCATCCTGCCTTGCGCTGCTTACAGATTCCGTTGCAGGTATCTAAACATCTATTAGTTAAGGGGGTTGGGGCGCGAAGCGCAAACCGCTCTTCGATCTCCTAGTGAGTTGGACGGGAACGAGACACAGGAGGTTATCTATAGAGCATTTGAATTGCCCTTTTCTGTTGGAATAGTTGAAAGTCTTCTTCTTAGGTTTCTTTTTTCTTATCAACATAGAGTTGGAACTTAGCCGTGTAAGTTGCGAGTGGACCAGTGTGAAGCTTTAGCTTCGTTGCCGGCCAGAGCTCCTAGCCGACGACCGGCTATCCCTTTCGAGGCTCAGCTGACTCCTTCTTGATTCCGTTTTTTCCTATTTGAGATAGATGAATCAATGGAACTTTCTTTGTTTGATCTAGTAAGGAGGGTGTTAGAAATCAAATAAGCCACCGTCCGACAAAACAGCGGTTTACAACAGAGCGACCCGGGACATCGAGCGAAGAGCTCCAATGCGCATATTCGGAGCTACGCGGATGCCGTAATCGCAGAAGCCGGATCAACATCATGACAACGGCATTCTGGAAACTGTTGGGCCAGCTACAATTGGTCTAATGTCTGAGTGCGTATGGCAGTACACTGAAGCACCTTTCAAGTCGGCTGACAAAGAAAGAAAAAAGGGTTTCGCCCTCTTTTTCCCGCTTTCACCTTCGATTGCGAAGGGATTTGAGGCCGGTTTTCAATTCGCTTCTCTCTCTCCGGCGAGGTTTGAACTTCGCGTGGTGGGAAGGCTTTCACAATTCGCATCTTCCCGTCCAGCAAAGAAAGTGAAGGGGAGCGGACAGCGAGTTGGAGGACACTGCAGAACCGCGTGATTGATCCATCTGCGCTATTCCCTAATTGAATAAAGTTGGAAAGCCTTCAACCCCTACCAAACTCTTTAAAAAAATGAAAGCTGACTAGCAATCGCTCGTTTTTCTTATTAGCATGGGATTGGATGTTAATAATGAAAGACAGAACATCTATTAGAAGGCAATCCCCGGGGAATTCCTATCGATTTCCGATGGATAACAATCCATCTTTCTCGCTTTCGCTCTTTCTCCCAATCAATCGCGAGGGTTCCGGGCATGAGAACGCAAGTGCCGGAATCGAACAAAATGTCCGAACGTCCGAGGACGAAAGAGAAAATGCTCCGCGGGTAAGTCCTTTCATATCGGCCTATTCGTGCCGGTTAGACGTCGGCCATGAAATCCATCACTATACCGAGCAGATCACGGGCATTCACATCTCGGTCAAACAGAACTGTGCGCGATTCACGAGAGAATCGCCTTCCGCAAGGTATGGCATTCAGGGTCTGAACCCGGGGATAAATCTTTCTTCATAGATACAAAACATTCGTTGCTGATCTAAAAAAGATCTTATCCCGTGGGCGTTAGCGGACGTTTTTCATTCTTCACCCGGTCTTTAGTAGCGTTTCCAAAGAAAGTCAACCTAACCGGTTACCTTTGGAAACGCGCTAAAACAGGCCTATAGGTTCGCCTTTCTAATAGAAGAAGAGTCTATAATTAGATAGAATTCTATAGAATTAGCCAGATCGTCTGAAGCATGAACAGAATCACCTTTGTTCCGCAGGTAACCGTTAGGTTAAAGCGAGTTCCTTTTTTTTTTCAAAGGCGGTCCTTCCTTTTCTTTCCCCGGACCGATGACTCGCTTGTTCAGTACTGCTAACTATTATAGATAGGAGGATGCCGTCCCCTCGGGACTACTAGTAGCTTCCTTCGGTTGTTGAATCTCGTCTCGTGCAAGTTAGGTTGTGGTTGTATTGGCTGCAAGCAGAACGTAGGCGCTTTAGGTGTGTGTTAACCATACACTCTCGCATCGTGTAATGTCGTATGTATGATAGAGGTGGTGTGGTAATTGACCTCAATGCTAATGGTTATCCCCAACCCAAGGTTCAACGAATGAATGAAGCTATGATCGTACCCGGATAGAGATGATGGTCTTCCTCTGATGTCTCCAAGCCGGCCATAATAGAATAGATAGGCCGCCCAAAACCTAGAGCTGACATTTAAATCGGAAATCAACGTCGGATCCCGGCTATCCGAAAAACGCGGACTAAAGCAGAAGATCACAAAATACAACACAACAAGGCAAGCGCTTGTCGCTTGCGCAAAAAAAAAGCGAATCAATCAGAATGGAGACAGGGAAAAGGGCGAAAGATACATTTTCGAGCCTGCACTGCAAGCAACAAGCAACAACGGCTTTTCAGCCGTTGCGCGCTAGCTTGTAGTGCAGGAGTATAGTAGGCGTCTCGGACGTCCAAAGACGCCTAGTTTTTTCTTTTTTTTCCCCCCACTAAAAAAAAGGGGCTTACGTTTTTCAGCTCCATCGCACTGCCGCATAAACAATGGATCCGCTGGGCTGGATGAGCAACCTTCTATCTGGCCTCTGTACCAGTAGTGGAGTGGCTTGCTACTTTCAATCAGAAAAGGAAGATTGAGCAAGGCAAGGGAGAAAGAAGTTGTCCCCTCTTCTCTGGTAACCCGCCGCCGGTCATATAGAGCGCTCCGCCCGCCACCGCATATGTAGAATAAGAGGGAGCGGGGAAGGAAGAACAACCGTTTGACTTTGGCACATGAGGTGGCGAGTTTGGCTAGGTAACATAATGGAAATGTATCGGACTGCAAATCCTGGAATGACGGTTCGACCCCGTCCTTGGCCTCGGAGAGTAGCGAGCAGCACGGAACTTGAATCAATCAAATGGCATAGTAGAAGGGGGCTTTCCTTTGTTAAAAATCCACAGACAACATTCTTGAACTTCCAAAAAAATGCAAGATGAGAAGGAGCTTTTTACGTTACGCTTCAATAGAATGCATTTGGTAAGGGTAGAATACGCCCCATGGTCGATCGAAGGTCCTGTACGTACTACTGGAACTCAAATCTATCTTACTTTCAATCCATCTTTGTCCAGCCAGCTCATAAAAAAATGTTAGACCAATCTCAGAGCTGACACAACCGAATTGGTTGAGGAAAAGGAAACCCCAACGACCAAGTACTCCCGCCCCAAACCCAAAAAGCGGAGACCGAACAACCGCCAGGTTGTCGAGGACACGTCTGAAGAGGAGGCGGGCGCCCTCTAAGTTTACCACCCTACCCACTAATGGACTATGAGGAGAGCAGGCGAACGGGAACCGACCGAGAACCCGAACCGCCCGAAGAACTCTAGCAAACCCTCCCTTTACTCAATGGATAGCGCTTATCCTCTTTCAATCAAAAAAATGAGAAATGGGAGAGAAAGAAAAGAAAGAGAGAAAAAGGTCTTTATTGAAAAGGCTTTGCACCTGAAATAGGACTAATGAAGATCCAGAAGAATGAGTCTGGGCTTTCGATTAAAATGCAAGGGATAAAAAGCATTTTGAACAACCAACCTGACATAAGGATTCTAGCTCGCCCACTTAGAGCAGATGGAGATTCTCGGACAGGGAAAAGCGGCACTCGACATCTATTAAACAACACCAAGAACAAAGCCATACCATGTCCTCGAAAGAAAGTACTGATGATTGCCATGAATGCTGCCCTCGAGGACGTGTACAAGAAGGTCTTTGCCGATTCCTATCAACATGGTGCACCTCTCAGT